CAAAGTAACAAATACAAAATTAACTTGATTATTATAAATCAAGTTATTGAATATTTTGAATAAATCCCGAAATTCGAAACTGCCCGTTATCCAATAAAGACCTAAAATTCCTAATAATAAACCAAAATCTCCTACACGATTAGTTACAAATGCTTTTTGACAAGCATTCGATGCGATGGGTCGTGTGAACCAAAAACCTATTAAAAGATAAGAACACATTCCAACTAATTCCCAAAAAATATAAATTTGTATCAAATTAGAACTAGTAACTAATCCCAACATTGAAGTATTGAAAAAACTCATATAAGCAAAAAATCTCAAATAGCCTTGATCATAAGACATATAATTGTCACTATAAAAAAGAACCATAATTCCAACTGTAGTAATTAATATTAACAAAATAGAAGTCAATGGGTCAATCAAGTGTCCGAACTCTAAAGAAAAATCATTATTGATGGTCCACGACCATATATATTGATAAATAAAACTGCTATTTATTTGCTGAATAGACAGATTGATTGAAAAAATCATAACTATACTTAACAATAAAACACTTGGAAAAGCCCACATACGCCGAAGTTTTTTTGTTGCCGCCGGAAAAAGGAGGAGTCCCACTCCTATTAACATAGGGACTGGGAATGTAACGAAAGGTATGATCCATGAATATTGATATATATGTTCCATAAAAAAAAATTTTGAATTACTAATTAATTATTTCTTGTTTTTGATTCATCGGCTCTTATATCTTTTTAAATAAGTCAGTCAATAAAAAAAATAAATAAAATAAATGAAAATATATATGTAAAACTTAAATTAATTGAATTTTCTATTCTTAATTATTTAACTATTCTGAATTTTTACAAAATACTTTACATATTTAAATTAAAAAGTTAGAATTGATCAAATAAAAATACTAGGAAAAAAAAAATACTTATTCTAACTCGAACTAAAAAAAAAAAAAAAATGAATTATTATTATTATTGAATTAATTACTTATTTTTAATTACAAGTTTTTATATACATAGAGAAAAGATAAATAATTTTAAATAACAAAACTAAATACCAAACCAAAACCAAAAGGAGTATTTTGAATTTTGATAGTGATAGGAATAATAAAAAAAAAGATGATTTTACTCTGGATTCAATAAAATAAATAATTATTTATTTTTGTTGCTTTATTCAGAATTCAGAATCATTAACTAGTACATTTTGGAATGGATTTATTGACTTTTATTATGTTTGTCGAAAAAACTGCCATATCAGATTTGACACTTTTCTTTTACATGGGGTAAAGGTAAAGAATTACTAAATTTTTAAATTTTTTTATTTATTATATTTATATTATTAGGATAAATAAAAAAAAATTTAGGTTTTTAAGCTTTATTTTTATTAATGTATTTTTATATTTTATACATGTAATATGACGAAAAAGATAGAAATATAAATAAAATAGGCGGATAGCCTTCTTTTATGTTTTATGAAAAGAGTATAATTTTCAGACTAATAGATAATGAATAGAATAGTAAAGAACATTTTTTTTTTAACTTTTAACATTAACAAATTAACAATAAATGTCTTTCACATCCAACTATAACAAGAAATAACTTCTTTATTTTTGAATGGCAGTTCCAAAAAAGCGTACTTCTATATCAAAAAAGCGTATTCGAAAAAACATTTGGAAAAGAAAGGGATATTGGGCAGTATTGAAGGCGTTTTCGTTAGCGAAATCTCTTTCTACAGGTAATTCAAAAAGTTTTTTTGTGCGACAAATCAAAAATGAAAGGTTGGAATAATCTAATTTTACTTGATATGATAACGAAAACGTCTAATTTCGTTTATTTTTTATAATTTCTAATATAAATTTTCTAATTTACAATAGAAATTTCTAATATTAAACATAGAATATAAAATATGAAACATAGAATATAAAAAATCGAATATCTAATATATATTAGTAAATTATATATAATATAAAATGTATCTATTATATCTATAATATAATGTATATCTAGATAATAAATATATAATATTAAAAATATATAATAATAAAATAGATATAAAATAGATATATATTATAGAAATATTATATAAAAAATCGAAAATAAATTTTATTTATATTATATAAATATTTTTTTTATATAAAGATATATAGAAAGATATATAAAGATAAAGAAGATATATATAAGGATTTCCCTTCATTCTTTTTTAATTTTTTGAACTCATCAATATTAAATGGATCTATTTTTTCTTTTATCATATGTAGAATAAAGAATTCTTTTGTCTACTGAATTCTAAAAATGGTACTTTTTTTGTTTGCAAAAAAAAGAGAAGACACAAAATTTCACCGTTCTTTTTATTTTTTATTGTTAGGATATTTTATCATTTTCAGGATGGGGATTATTATTTATTATTTTCCCCATCAAACCGTTTATCACAATAATAAATATTCATAAGTTTTAAGTTTTGTATTTTTTATACTATTTTAATTTCAATATATATATATATTTATGTATACTACTTGAATATATGTATACTATTTGAATCTAAAAGAGCCGAACAGATATAAGACCTTTAATTAAAATTAAAAAGGAGAACATAATTGAATTAAAATAAAATAATTGACTAATATTATTCTAAATCACTATATAAAATAGACTTTTTGTTGCTTTCAATCCAGTTAATAAAATTAATAAAATAATAAAAGTACCTTTCAGATTTTATTTAGAAAAAATGTCTCAATGTCAATTTTGAATGATTTAATTTAATACTTGGGTTAGAAACTAGATCAAGATATATATTAAATTTAATTAAACGCGATTTTTTTTTAAGTACGGAGCAGAACTCTAAATTTTTTTGTTATATGAGATCAATACCGAATTGGGTTTCTAAATCCTAACCCAAACTTTCTCTACACTAAAAACCTAAGCAATAAAATAGTTCCATACATCCCTTGAATGTAATATTAAAATTGTAATTCATAAAAAAATTCGATTTTGCATTCTTAAATGAATTTTTTTTTCATGAATTTGAATGTTTCGTAAAAGATATTGCATTGAATTGACTCCTTCAATTCAAGCTCGACGATTAAATAAAAATCGATTATTATGATTTTGAGCAAGCCGCTATGGTGAAATCGGTAGACACGCTGCTCTTAGGAAGCAGTGCTAGAGCATCTCGGTTCGAGTCCGAGTGGCGGCATAACATCCTGTAATTTCCAAAAAGATACAATAAATCCTATAATGAATTCACTTCCTGATTTCAATTCTCCTGATTTCAATTCTATATAATAGAGGAACCCCTTAATTTTAATTTTAAAAATTTTATGATATTTTTTACTTTAGAACATATATTAACTCATATATCTTTTTCATTCGTGTCAATTGTAATTACAATTCATTTGATAATCTTATTAGTCGATGATTTTGTAGAACTATATGATTCGTCAGAAAAGGGCATGATAACTACTTTTTTCTGTATAACAGGATTATTAGTTACTCGTTGGATTTTTTTGGGACATTTACCATTAAGTGATTTATATGAATCATTAATCTTTCTTTCATGGGCGTTTTCTGTTATTTATATGGTTCCGTATTTTAAAAAACATAAAAATTATTTAAGCGCAATAACCGCGCCAAGTACTTTTTTTACTCAAGGATTTGCCACTTCGGGCCTTTTAACCGGCATGCATCAATCCGAAATCTTAGTGCCTGCTCTCCAATCCCAGTGGTTAATGATGCACGTAAGTATGATGATATTGGGCTATGCAGCTCTTTTGTGTGGATCATTATTATCAGTAGCATTTCTAATAATCACATTTAGAAAAATCATAAGAATTGGTGATAAAAACAATAATTTATTAAATGATTCATTTTACTTTAATGAGATACAATATATGACGGACCAAAAGAATGTTTTAAGAAATATTTTGTTTCTTTCTTTTAGGAATTATTACAGGTTTCAATTGATTCAACAATTAGATGACTGGAGTTATCGAATTATAAGTATAGGGTTTATTTTTTTAACAATAGGTATTCTTTCGGGAGCAGTCTGGGCTAATGAAGCATGGGGATCATATTGGAATTGGGACCCAAAAGAAACTTGGGCATTTATTACATGGACCATATTCGCGATTTATTTTCATACTCGAACAAATAAAAATTGGAAGGGTTTAAATTCCGCAATTGTCGCTTCTATGGGTTTTCTTATAATTTGGATATGCTATTTTGGAGTTAATTTAGTAGGAATAGGACTCCATAGTTATGGTTCATTTACATTAACAATTAACAATTGAAGAAAGGGTCTGACGAATGCAACTCTATAGAACAACAAAGCATAGATACAAACTTCAGGTAAGCCGTTGAGAACCTTTTGAATCATCATATTACTTGATTCAAAAAGTTCTCACAAATGCCAAAAAAATTTGGTTACAATTCCTTTTTTTTTTTGAACTAAAATTAAAATTTAAGAGACGAAAAAAAGAAGTTTTTTCATTGTATAACCTAAGGATTTTCAATTTTTAAAAATCATAGGATTTCTTTTTTTATTTAGAAAAACTATCTATAAAAATAATTAGATAGAATAGCTTCGACCCTGTCAACTGATAATGAGAAAACGAAATCCGGATAAATCCCAATACCTATTACAGGCAGAAGTATAGAGATCGAAACAAATAATTCCCGCGGTCCAGAATCAAAAAAATAAGAGTTTGGGGCATTAAACAGTTTGTATCCATAGAACATCTGGCGTAACATAGATAATAAATAAATAGGAGTTAATATCATTCCAACTGCCATTACGCCAGTAATTAATATTTTGGACATTAAAAGATATTTTTGGCCCGTAATTATTCCAAAAAATACTATCAATTCCGCAAAAAAACCGCTCATGCCCGGTAATGCAAGGGAAGCTAGTGATAAGATACTGAAGGTTGTGAATATTTTTGGCATTGGGGTAGCCATCCCACCCATTTCGTCAAGATAAACACGACGTATTCTATCATAACCTGTTCCTGCCAAGAAAAAAAGTGCAGCGCCAATAAATCCATGTGATATAATTTGGAAAATAGCCCCATTGAGTCCCATATCACTTATAGAGCAAATTCCTATAATTATGAAACCCATATGAGATACAGAAGAATAGGCTATTCTTTTTTTTAAATTTCGTTGACCAGGAGATGTTGAAGCTGCATAGATTATTTGCATTATCCCTACTATTATCAACCAGGGAGAAAAGATAGAATGAGCATGAGGTAATAATTCCATATTGATTCGAATCAACCCATACGCCCCCATTTTTAATAAGATTCCGGCTAAAAGCATACAAGTACTGTAATGCGCTTCCCCATGAGTGTCTGGTAACCATGTATGTAAAGGTATAATCGGTGATTTGACAGCAAAAGCAATAAGAAATCCAATATAGAAAAATATTTCTAGCGCCACGGGATATGATTGATTGGCTGATGTTTCAAAATTGAATGTTGGTTCATTGGAACCATATAAAGCGATACCCAAAGCTCCCATTAATAAAAAAACAGAACCTCCCGCAGTATACAAAATAAACTTTGTAGCTGAATACAGGCGTTTCTTTCCCCCCCACATGGATAGAAGTAGATAGACGGGAATTAATTCTAACTCCCACATGATAAAAAAAAGTAAAAGATCTTGAGACGAAAATAATCCTATTTGACCACTATACATTGCTAACATCAGAAAATGGAATAATCGGGAATCCCGAGTAATCGGCCAAGCCCCTAACGTAGCTAAAGTGGTGATAAATCCTGTCAGTAAAATAGGTCCTAAAGAAAATCCATCGATTCCTAGTCTCCAATAAAAATCAAAAAATTGGATCCATTTATAATCTTCTGTTAATTGGATTAATGGGTCCTCCAATTGGAAATAATAATAGAACGCATAAGTCATTAAAAGAAGTTCGAATATACATATACATAAAGTATACCACCTGATTACCTTATTTCCTCTATGGGGGAAAAGGAAAATTAATAAACCCGCGGATATCGGTAAAACTACAAATACTGTTAACCAAGGAAAAGAATTCGTGGTAAAGACAAGATAAGATACACTTGGACTAGAAAAACCCGTGCTAGAAAACATAATATATATATTTTTTATTATTTTTTTTCGAGTACGGGTTTTTGTCGATAAACAAAAAATCAAATGTATTCAAGTGGGTTTTTCTGGAAAATATCAATAAGCTAGACCCATGCTTCGAGTTGTTTCATGCCATAAATAAACTCGAACACTCAAGAAATCTGTTGGACAGGCGGATTCACATCTCTTACAACCGACACAATCTTCTGTTCTTGGAGCGGAAGCAATTTGCTTGGATTTACATCCATCCCAAGGTATCATTTCTAATACATCTGTGGGGCAGGCTCGGACACATTGAGTACACCCTATACATGTATCATAAATTTTTACTGAATGTGACATTGAATTTCTAATTTTTTTAACGTCATAAAATTTCAATCTAGTAAATTTCTAAATGAATCATCATATATTTAGACACCAGACGAATCAATGATTTACCAGAAGTTTTCTATTCAATTCTGGATCAACTCATGAGATGGAGCCAAGATACTTTAATTTCTTACATTTTCACAAACATGATCAGATAACTTACGTATCATACATGGCAACTCGAATTAATGAATACGAAAATTATATTCTATACGATTAATACTACTTATTCAACAAATTCGATTGATTGATACGAGTGGATTTTCTGTTACGATAAATTGACGAAACAATAGCCGGCCCAATAGCTGCTTCAGCGGCTGCGATAGCTATAACAAAAATTGAAAAAATATTTCCTTTTAATTGGCGACTATCAAAAAAATCAGAAAATGTTACGAAATTTATATTAACGGCATTCAGTATAAGTTCAAGACACATAAGGGCTCTAACCATATTTCGACTCGTGATCAATCCATAGATACCGATAGAAAATAAATAGGCACTCAAAACAAGTACATGTTCGAGCATCATTGATGAACTCCTTATCAATTTTGATTTATTTCAATATGACCAACAATTCAACATCAACGGATTGCATTGACTAGAAACTAGAATAAGAATATCACAAGTACAGAACAACGAAATATATGGATAATAAATCAAATAAAAGAATTTATACCTAAATCATAAATAATCTTTAAATAGAATTTAAGGAAAATAGATGTGATAACATAGAAAACAGTTTTAATTTGGATTTCGATTACTAATTCTAAAGATTTATTACTGACGAGCCACAGTAATCGCACCTATCAAAGCAACTAAAAGAATTATTGAAATGAATTCAAATGGAAGAAAAAAATCTGTTGATAAATGAATTCCAATTTGTTGACCATTACTTATTAAATCTTGTTCTATAATCTGATTTGTTCTTGTAGTCCAAATAATCCCGTACCATGACGTATCTGGAATAATAGTAATTAGTGAAACAAAAATGCTTGTACAAACTAAAGAAGTAACCCCATTTCCAACAGTCCAAAGATTCAAATCTTTGTAATATTCTGAACCATTCATGAACATTACGGCAAATAGAATTAAAACATTTATAGCCCCCACATAAATAAGGAGCTGTGCAGCAGCTACAAAATGAGAGTTTGCTAAAATATAAAATAAAGATATACAAACAAGAACGAATCCCAATGAAAAGGCAGAATAAATTGGGTTGGTAAATAATACTACTCCTAAACCTCCTAATATAAGACCTAATCCCAGAAAAACTAAAAGAAAATCATGTATTACTCCAGGCAAATCCATTGCACGTAAAATAAGAGATAAAAAAATTGAATTGTTTCTTCATGACCGTATTGACCTGACCAGGAAAAACTTTTTTTGTATTTTATATTATAATTATATATTTTATACCTATATATATAGATATAGGCTCTTAATTGACTAAGGGGTGTTGAAAATAATTGTAAATAATTTAATTACTATACGTAACGCTATTGCACTAATTTCATTTCATTCTTTCTCGAAAAGGGCATTCTAAATTTCATTTTCGAAATAATTATGGATAGAATTCTAGATACTAGATATATTAATAGATATAGATTGTCAATCCACATTAAGTTAAGTTACGATGCAATTTTCATCAATCAAATCAATAGTTGGAATTTATAATTTTTGTAGTTATTGACCAAGAAAAATGAAAGAAACCCCGTTCCATACCTTTTGATCAAAACATAATTTGAATTTGAGTTTAATAATTGTACTTTTTAATCAATCAAAGTGGTTTATCCATTTTTTTTTTAGTTGAATTCAAAATTGTTCGAATTGTATAATCGTCAACTACTGACATTGGTAAACGACCCAATGCAATTTGATTATAATTCAATTCGTGACGATCATAAGTAGAGAGCTCATATTCTTCAGTCATTGATAAACAATTTGTTGGACAATACTCAACACAGTTGCCACAAAATATACAGATTCCAAAATCAATACTGTAATTTAGTAACCGTTTCTTTCGAATGTCAGTTTCCAATTTCCAATCTACAACAGGTAGATCTATAGGACATACACGAACACATACTTCACAAGCAATGCATTTATCAAATTCAAAATGGATTCGACCGCGGAAACGCTCCGATGTGATTAATTTTTCATAAGGATATTGAATAGTTACAGGTAAACGATTTGCATGGGATAAGGTAATCATGAAACCTTGACCAATGTACCTTGCCGCCCGTATGGTTTGTTGCCCATAATTCATGAACCCAGTTACCGTGGGAAACATATCGTGAATTTTTCTGAATAATTTTATGTTTGTTTTTTTCTCTTGTTTGATTTGAAGACAACTCATGAATATAGAAAAATATTCTTTTATTATTCTTTTTCTTTTATTATTGTGAAAGGAGTTGGAAAGAGGTTGTTAATAATAGATTACCGAGAGAAATAGGTAAAAGAAATTTCCATCCAAGATTTAAAAGTTGGTCCATTCTTAGTCTAGGTAAAGTCCATCTTGTTGTGATAGGAATGAACAAGAACAAATAAGTTTTAACCAAGGTAATAAAGATACCAATTGTTGTTCCAAAGACTCCACTTATGTTATTTATTTCAAAAAATTCAGGAACGAATATATACGGGATAGAGATATTCCAACCGCCCAAGTAAAGAACTGTTACAAATAATGAAGCAACTAATAAGTTTAGATAGGAAGCAATATAAAATAAACCAAATTTGATCCCCGAATATTCAGTTTGATAACCTGCTACTAATTCTTCTTCTGCTTCTGGTAAATCAAAAGGTAATCTCTCACATTCTGCTAGAGAAGAAATAAAAAAAATGATAAATCCTATAGGTTGACGCCACAAATTCCACCCCCAAAAACCAGATTTTGATTGTGCCTCAACTATATCAACTGTACTTGAACTGTTAGATAATCATAGTCGATGATAACATCACTGTTCCCATCGCTATTACAGAACCGTACATGAGATTCTCACCTCATACGGCTCCTCGAAGGCCATAAATAAATTTAAGGACCAGATTGTATTATTTATTTTGATATATTTGTAGAATAGATCAGATCAAAATAAAATCAAACCTATCGACGTTCCCAAATTCGAGCAATGAAATTCTATCTGTTATAATACTAAAAATAAAAAAGTACTTCGGAATTGATCTCATCCTTTAATAATTTCAATTTTTCTTTCTTGAGTAATAACTTAAATCCTTCAATAAAATACTCTTTGTAAAATTACTTGTCAAAATACTAATAGATATTTCAACCTATCGTTTTCGATTACGAAAATTATATATTACGAATTATGACACGAATTCTATCTCTATGAATATCGATATAGGAAAAAAGAATAAAAAAAGATTGATTTTTATATTGTAATTCGATTCTTTTTGTTTTTTTCATTCCTATTCTTCTTTCTGAAAAAACAAAAAAGGGGATTAAAAAAAAGGAAAGGATTATTTCGTTTTGGATAGTCATTTCTTTAATCGGTGGGTAGGAGCATACTCTGGATCGGAATCATGGGGAGTACTGCCTGATCATTTCTACCAACTTAAAGCCCCAATTAATATACTTTTTGTCGAAATATCTTTTTCGATAATTTTAAAAATCTCTATTACGAATCCTTTGTGTATCTTAGTGTTCCTAACCATCCACTCATTTTTGCCCAATCACCTGTTAGCATTATAGTAATACCTATAGAGAATACATAGTGAAAACTCAATAAAGTTGATCTTTTAAGCCCGCTTCAAGCCAGGATGACTAATCAACCAATCTTGGGGCAAACAGTCTTCTTTTCTTCTGTTTATTTCTGTTTTACTCTTGTACATAGGAAATGAGTCTCAATTTTTTTTACTGCAAATTTCGAAGGTGTTTTTTTCACTCATATAACTATCCAATTTCGTTCATCAACCAAAATGATGAATAAAAAATGAAGATATCTGGTCGCCTTCTTCCTAAAAAGAAAGGAATAGCGAAAAGTTTACGTTTCAACGAATCGCACGTAGAGATATGGATAACACACAAAGAGTTAATGGTATTTCATAACTAATCGATTGAGCAGCAGCTCGTAGACCACCTAAAAAGGAATATTTATTATTTGATCCATATCCTGACATAAGAAGTCCAATGGGAGCAATACTTGAAATGGCAATCCATAAAAAAACACCAATATTTAGATCAGTTAAAACAAAGTGATACCCAAAAGGAATTACTGAATAGCTTAATAGAGTTGATATGACTGCTATGGATGGTCCAATACTGAATAAAGGAGTATCCCCCCTAGATGGAAAAAGATTTTCTTTGAAAAGTAGTTTTGTCCCATCCGCTAGAGCTTGAAGAACTCCTAAAGGACCCGCATATTCAGGCCCAATACGTTGTTGTATCCCTGCAGATATTTCTCTTTCTAACCATACAATTACTAGTATTCCTATCGTGATTCCCAATACAAGAGTCAAAATAGGGACAAACACCCATATAATTCCATAGGCCTCATTTAAGGATTCTAACCTAGAAAAAGAATTGATAGCTTGTACTTCTGTTGTATCAATTATCATTTCAACGATCAACTTCTCCCATAATGATATCTATACTACCTAGTATTGTCATAATATCGGCCAATTTCATTCTTTTAACTAATTCAGGAAGAATTTGCAAGTTGATAAAACCCGGCGGGCGGATTTTCCATCTCCAAGGAAAACCACTCTGATCTCCTATCAGAAAAATTCCCAATTCTCCTTTTGGGGCTTCAACTCTCACATAAAGTTCTTGTTTCGGTAATTCAAAAGTAGGAGAGGTTTTTTTACTAATGAATCGATATTCAAAATCGTTCCATTCCGGATTCTTTTCTCTATCAAAACGGCGGGTTTCTAAATTCTCATAGGGCCCACCCGGAATTCCTTCCAGAGCCTGTTGAATAATTTTTATAGATTCCAGCATTTCACCAATTCGGACTAAATAACGAGCTAATGAATCTCCTTCTTTTTGCCATTGGACTTCCCAATCAAATTCGTCGTAACACTCATAATGATCAACTTTACGAAGATCCCATTGTACTCCGGAAGCTCGTAGCATTGGTCCCGATAAACCCCAATTTATTGCTTCCTCTGCACCAACAATACCTACTCCTTCAACTCGTTCTAAAAAAATAGGATTTCGTGTAATAAGTTTTTGATATTCAACAACTCCTGTTAAAAAATAATCGCAAAAATCCAAACATTTATCTATCCAACCATGAGGTAGATCAGCCGCTACCCCCCCGATACGAAAATAATTATGCATCATTCTCATACCGGTGGCAGCTTCGAATAAATCATATATTAACTCTCTCTCTCTAAAAATATAGAAGAAAGGAGTCTGTGCGCCAATATCTGCCATAAAAGGGCCAAGCCATAACAAATGAGAAGCTATACGACTTAATTCCAACATAATTACTCTGATATAGCCAGCTCTTTTAGGCACTTGAATATTTCCTAAAAGTTCGGGACCATTTACTGTTATTGCTTCTGTGAACATAGTAGCCAAATAATCCCATCGTGTTACATAGGGCAAATATTGTATAATTGTTCGATTTTCCGCAATTTTTTCCATTCCTCTGTGTAAATAACCTAATATTGGTTCACAGTCAATAACATCCTCACCGTCTAGAGTAACGATGAGTCGAAGAACACCATGCATTGATGGGTGGTGGGGACCCATATTGACTATCATAAGGTCTTTTCGTGTAGCTGGTACATTCATAGGGGTTTCCTCGATCCATTCTTCCATTCCACGAATTACTGAAAACAAAAAGAAGTTCATCTCAAGATCTAATAAATCAAATAATTTAACAAAAGCAAAACTCTTCGAATTAACGAGTTTTTGACTTCCGCATATCCAACCGACTAATTAATTCTTTATAACGTACTCTATTTTTCTTTTCTAAATAAGACAACAGTCGTTGACGTTTTCCTAAAATTTTTCGCAAACCTCTCTGAGATAAATAGTCTTTTCTATGCAATTCCAAATGTGAAGTAAGTCTTCGTATCTTATTAGTGAAACTTACTATTTGAAATTCAACAGATCCCTTGTTTTCGTCTTTTTCTTCTTGTGAACTAACTGAAATGAATGAATTTTTTACCATAACCCCCCCCTTTTTAGTTTTTAGTTTAAGATATTTTTTATTGATCAGTAATAATAACAAATGTATTAATATATAATAAATAATAACGTCAGTTCATTTTCATTTGGTATACACAAAAATCTTTACTTTCTTAGTAATTCAAAATTTTGTCAAATAAAATTTTGAATTAATCAATCCAATTTTGAATTTTTTAAGGGTAGTCTATTTCTCCGCTTACAAAAAATAAAAAAAAAAATTCTACCTAAAATTAAAAGTAAAAAAATCCCATTGATTCATTTCTAGATCTAATTGATACATGATTGCATTTCATGTACCAGAATGGAATATGGAATGTAAAAGAATGGCGCGTTTATCTCCTTGTTTTCATATACTAGATCAGATATGTTATAAGATATATATGAAAAATTTACTCTTACTAAAATTTCAACCGCGGATATATATATATCCTTACCATACTGAACCGACTGGCATTATTAGTATCGAACCCATAGCGATTCATACAAGCTAAATCTTCTAATCGAAAATTGGGCCAAAGAAAAAATTTTAATTTAATTAGTTTATTTTTTTCTCTATCAAAATGTTTGCTTTTATCCACAACGGGACTAACATTTTTTATGTTTTTACCATTGAAAATTTCTGTATTTATATGAATATCGTTTGTATTTTTAAAATTGAAAGAAATTAGAATTCTTAACTCTCTACGACGTTTAGGGGATAAAATATTTTCCGGAACAAGTAAATCATAACCATTTTTGTCTCTATTTCCAATTATATTAGAATGTCTTTCAATAGATTCGGTAAAATTCTTTTTATCAACATAGAAATTTTCTCTATATTTTTGATTAATTTCTTGTTTGTTCTTATGAACTAATAAGATACCTACCGTTTGATACAAAATAAATTGTCCATCATTTTTTACCGCCAGACGGGCAGGTTCGATAATCAATATTCCCTTTTTCATCAATTCTGTAAGAGTTAAATCCTTCTGAACCATCAGAATATTCAGACTTATTTCTTGCCTTTGAATAGAAGATATAATAATTTCTCGTGGATTTATCAGTCTAAGCAGGAGACAATATACTTTGATATTATTGATTACTTTGTGATTTAAAGAACCATTCCACCTTAATTGAAAACATAAATACCGTTTTAGGAAGAAATTAAGTTCTACTTCCGTATGACTTTTGTTTTGCTTTTTATTTCTATGTTTATTCATATCTAATCCCATATAATCTTCTTCAATATCTTCTTCTTGATTTGCGAAAACTGATCCAAAGTCCACTTGGTCGTCGGATTCTTTTTCTTCGTAATTTTGATTCTCTAATTCAATAATTTTTTTTTTATTCGATGATATAGATATAAAAAGGTCGCCATTTTTCTTCCCGTTGATTTTAGTATTTTTACTAACATTTTCATAGAAATGAAAATTTAAAAGAAGAAATTCAATGGGTATTGTCCATGGTTTTATCTTATATGTGTTGTAAAGTATCACAAATTTTCGAAAAAACCAAAGTTCAAAATTGGAATTGGATATGAGACGATTTTGTATTTCTTCATTCATTCCCATCCAATCAAAAAAGGGGAAGGGTTGGTTGGATGAATTGACTTCTTGATCTTGGTGAATTGTAAGAAAAGAAATATTTTTCTTATCAATTTTATAAATTAGTTGATACTTATTAGTTGTAGTCTTAGTATTTTTTTTATCTTTACTTGCGTTATCGATCCAGGACTCAATATCGACCTTATTTCTAAGACAAAAATTGAGAATTCTCCAATCAAAATATTTTCTATCCGGGCTTTTCTCTATTTCGATAAGATCATCTTCTGCTAGGTAATTATTGATAGGAATACCTTCTAACATGTCAAATAATTTGCTTTTATTTGTGTTGGAATTATAAGGAATCTCTTCTTTATTAGTTACTTGGAATGGCGATCCGGAAATAAAAAAGTCCTTCTTATTTTCATAATTAATACATTTATATGATAAAAAATTATATCTATAGTGTTTTTTAAATTTAAAATTATCTTTTTGATTTGGTAATGAGTCTGCATCAAAATCATTTTTTTTTTCATAATGAATTACTTGGTCTTTTTCATATAAATTCCATTTGCTTAATTTTTTATTTTGGACTGTATGGTGTTGATAGATTCTATTTCGCCATTTTTGTGGTATTAATCTAGACCATATAATCTGAGATAAATCGTATTTATATTGATAATGACTTCTTAACCAGTTTTTCCATTGATTCATTACAGAATTTCGAAAATTTTTATCTTTTAATTTGGAATTAAACAGTCCTTGGACTCTAAAATAATCCTTTATTTCATTTTTAAGAAAAAGACCATGGTATTGAAAGATAGATCTTAACTTATATAAGTTAAGGATTGGGATTTGTGATAATTTGTAAAATACATACGCTTGTGATAAGGAAGATATGTCACAAAAAATCTGTGAATTCTTATTAATAACAGCGGTATTTCTTGACTTTTTTATAATCGAAATAAAGTTAATTTTATTTTGATTTGTTTTATCAATTTTTTTGTGATTTTTTTCATTATTGTAAATGCATTTAATAATAATTTTTTTTGTTGATTCAAGAAAAAGTTGTGCATTGATCCTCGGAATATTAATGATACCTAAAAAGATATCTATGTATATTTTTTCAATCAAAATTTTTATAAAAAAGTGGAATTTACGTGCTAATCGAGCATTTCTTCTTTTTAATATGTGCGAAATATTTTTTGATGATTTTAATTTTTCAGCATTATAACTTATTTTGTTAGGACTAATAGTTACTTCCGAGGTTATAATTTTGTTTTCCTTTTCTTTTGTAATGTTTTCTATTTGATTTATGATTTTCTTTCTTCTAGCAGAAAGATCTTTCATTTTTTTTTCTATCAGTGAATAATTTGTCCAAGGAATAGATCGAATTGGGGTGGACAATTTATGAATCGTCCGGTTATTGTTATTGATTATCGAATCTTTTTCGTTTTTAGTTTCATTTAATTTATCTACTTCTCTAAATCCCGATAAAAAAATTGGATTTCTTTTTGATTTTGAAAGTTTCTTTATTCTTTCTTTTGGAAAAAAAATGTTTTTGATGACCCAGTTTTTTTTTTCTTTTGAGAAATTTCGAAATAAATTTCTTCTTTCTTCTAAAATTGTTAGAATTCGAAAACCATTTTTTTTCATCTTTCTAATTTTTTTTTCGAGTTTTTTAAAGATGGGTTCAAAAAGTGAAGGCCGTTTTCGGGGAGAACCAAAAGGCAGTTCCGTTTCCATTCCCCAAACTGTTAAAAAACAAAAATCCTTTTTTTGTGTTTTCTTTTTCATTGGATCTTTATGCGGGAATTTTGACTTAGATCTGTGCCAAGGTTTTAGACGAAAAGGAAATAGGATCTTTATTTGAATCCCATTTGTTAACCAGTTTTGCGGAAATTCTTTTTCTGATAATTGAACTCCATTATAGGTGCATTTAACATGCATTTCTCTACGCCAATCCTTTAAATCCTCGGACCATTCGGGAATTTGAAAAAATAGTATACGAATGATATTTTTAGTTATTATTAATGAGGGTAATAGAATATATTTTCTAAGAATCGAGTGGGTTACTAAAACACAACCTCTTATTACTTGAGCAAAAAGACTGCTATCCCAAGCTTGGGCTATTTTTATCTGAGCTTTTTCCTTTCTTTTGTCGTCTTCTCTTTTGTCCTCTTCTTTTTTCTTACTTTCTTTTGTTTTTTTTTTTGTATAAGTATAATCCGAAATTGTAAATTCTGTGTTTTTACACATCCAATTTATAAACATTGTTTTCATCAGTTCGGAAATATCAAAAGAAAAAAAAAGGGATTTGCCTATTCTGTCCAAAAAAAGAGGAGAATGCGCATTTGCTTGAAACGGTTCCAAAATAGTTATTTTGCGTCTTTGTGCTCGCATAGATCCTTTTATTATGTCTCGGCGAAAGTCCGATTGTTGTGAGTAACGTATCAAAGTCACTTCGTCTATTTGGTCATAATTCGTTGTATCCTTGGTATTATTATAAGTATCATTATTTTGTTGATTATCAGCAAAAATCACTATACGTTTGGCTTTTCGTGAACGAATTTCATAATCTTCCGCCGTCATGCTTTCTTCATCTTCGCCCTCTTCTTGTTTCAAAGCGTCAATTAATTTGTGTGACCATCGAGGAACTTGTTTACTTATTTCTTTTAGTCCAGTAGAATGTTTTCTACTTGTTTTATTTTTTTGATTCACTATAACTGTATCAAATACAAATTTTAAAATTTGTATTTGATTTTCTAAATCCATTTTGTCTTCATTGCGATCTCGGAAAAAAGAGAGTCTCTTAAAATTGAAACTTGATCTTGATTTTCCAGCAAATTCATTAATTAAGTTTAAGAAATAAGCAATTTCTGTTGAAAATGATTTGTTATTACTATTCAATAGATCTCCTTTTGCTTCAAATTCTTGATAATTAGTAATAAGAATAAGAAGATGAATTCTATTTATCCAAACCGTATCTATGGAATTTGTTCGGGAAGTTTTATTTAGGATTGAGGGTGAAAAAAAAAATTGGATTTTTCCGCGATAGGATCCGCTCAATAAGGGATCATATGCTTTAGGTAAGTATTCTTTTTTCGTTTTATCATTACACAATCTAGTCTTTTTTTCGAGTATTTTCACAGCAAGATATCTCTTATCTAGAGCTTGGACTCTGTTTATAAATTCATTACTTAGATTTTTCTTTTTTTGTTCATTCTTATAATTCCAATGATTATACAATTCATCATAGGAGAATTTTTCTGTTAGGAACAGAGACATCTTTCTTTGTATCATTTCCAAAAAAGTGGATAAACTGGGCGGATATGTAAAAGATATTCTTT